TAGAATTAATAATAAACTAAATAAAAAAGGCGCCTTCTTTTATTCGAAACGCCTCGTGATTTTCAACCAATTATGTGCTTCAATATAATTACCAGGAGTAAGTGCTATAGCCTGTTTCCAATATTCAGCGGCTTGATCAAACCAAGCCTCCGCAATTTCAGAATCTCCCTGGCGAATGGCCTGTTCTCCTCGGTCGGAATAGGTGGATTAATTCCTTCCCTTCGAACCGTACTTGAGAGTTTCCTACCTCATACGGCTCATTAATTCTTTTGGTGTCCCCATATCTAACGAATAGGATTTTTCATGGATCTATCCCATTTTTCGGGTTAACCAAAGAGGTTCATTACATGAGTTTTAAACTGAAATGTGGATTCAATTTGGATTAATAATCCATTTTATTTCGTTTTATCTTTTTTCCCACCTTCAGAAGAAAAAATGCACCTTATCGTTAGAATTTTCTGAAAGGTAACTATCTTGGTTTCGTATAGCAATTCATATAGAATCTTTGAAAAAGACTTTCCTTCCTAAGAAAGAAAAAACTTACTATCTTTGGGATCTGATCCTACACCGCTGCTCAATACTTTAGTGGATCGACTCTATTACATAAGTGGATTCCTAATTTTTATCTCACATCATGAGATACGTATATCTACCATCATGACATAAATACACAGTTATTATTGTATCGGCCCCAAACCTCGCAAATTAATCTTTACGGTGCTTCCTCTACCAATTAGATCCTTTTTTTTTTATCCATAGAAATAAGTAGCTAGGCATATCTATTCCTTCATATTTCAACTTCTATGAAGTTTCTTTCTTTGCTACAGCTGATAAAAATCGTTGTTTTAAACGATGCATATGTAGAAAGCCTTTTTTGTTTCTCTTTTTTTGAATTTCTATAGTGAAGATAGTCGCACGTAATGGCAGATCACGGCCATATTATTAAAAGCTTGTGGTAAGAATGGATTTCGTTCTAGTGCCCAAAAATAATATTCCAAAGCTTTCGTATGTTCTCCATTACTTGTATGGATAAGACCTATATTATAGAGTATATAACTTCGATCATAGGGATCAATTTCTAGTCGCATAGCTTCATAATAATTCTGTAAAGCTTCCGCATAATTTCCTTCGGATTGGGCTGACATCCGTTACGGTCGCCATTCAATTAAAAGAATCTCCGTTCCAGAACCGTACGTGAGATTTTCATCTCATACGGCTCCTCCTTTATGTGCATAATGAGAATAATCAAAAAAGATGAAAATATTCTCATTATGGACTGAGCGGGGCTAGTGTTTTTACAAGAAATCTCTAGCCAACCTTCCTGCAAGAGATCTTTTCTTAATATCAAGCGTGTTGGGACTAGATAGAAATGAGAACTCCAACAATTTCTTTGTTTTCAACGCCTCCTAATTTTCAGGAATTAGTCACTTCAACAGCCTTCAATGGTTATATTGGTATCCAAAGTACGAACGAGATGGATGTTTGTTGTCCCAACCATTCTTTTAGTCCCGAGCCCAATAAGGAAAGGGGTAATTTCTAACAAGGGTTTCGTGTTGTTGATTCCTAGGTGTAGTGCTTCTTGCCTTATGCTGTCTATTGGTACTAGTGGAGTAGGATTGCCCCATAATACAGAACCTCTAGGTGTAACCTTTCGCTCAATACTAGAATCTAAAATTGAACCATAGCATCTGAGGTTGCATTAATCGAGGATACCCGACAGAAGGAATTGTTCTATTTCCAAACTTCACCTTCAACAAGCGTCGATTTTTTCAAAAATTTTCCCGAATCACGTGTCTTTCTCGTAAGACCAAAAAAAAAAAAATGAATAAAAAAAAAAAAGAACCAAATCACACCATCTCTATAATAGGTAAATGCCTCCTTTTCTCCTGAAGTTGTCGGAATTATTTGCAATAATATATTGGCTACAATTGAAAAGGTCTTATCAATAAAATTTCCATTTATCCGCGATCTAGGCATAGCTAGCAATCCATTCTATAATTCTTCTCATTCCCTCTCGTGGGAAAATGATCCCACAAAAAAAAGAATTTACAGTACGAAATAACATAAAAATAGATTGATTTGAAAAAAAAAAATTAGGGGACTTCTATTCCAACTGTCCCTTTTTGACAGGAATCGATAAGAAATAGTTGAACGCGATTGGATTTCATCCTAATGTCGTACAACGAAGAGAACTATTCCGATTTCGTTGAAGTTACAGATTAGAATAATTCGATCAATTTTGATTGAATTATGATACAAAGAAGAAAAAGATCAAATAATAATTCTATGATGAAAATGGAATAACTTTATGTTGTGTACATAGCAGGTATACAATCCACTATAAAAAATAAAACGTTTTATGAATTTACAATATTTACAATCAATATAGGGTTAAGGCAATGTTGAGAACTCTAAAACCGGAAATAAATTCGATAATTTATTTGTAGGGTATGGAATCACAGTCTATGTCTATATAGAATTATGATAGAAAGGTATCCAT